CAAGGTACAAGGGGAATAGTTCATAAACTTCTCTTATTAATTCAAAATGTATTTCTTGTAGACATATAAATTAAATGAAATATAAAAAATAGATGAAAAAAAATTGCGTCCAATAGGATTTGAACCTATACCAAAGGTTTAGAAGACCTCTGTCCTATCCATTAGACAATGGACGCCCTCCATTCCGACTTTTTTCTTTAGAATTTTTTCCCCTTCCTATCTCTATACCCTGCTCGTAAAAATTTTTGTATGTGAGAGAATTTCGGAAAAGATGTGCGTTTACATTTAGAAAAGATGTGCATTTACATTTATTCAAATTACACATTAATAATCCACGCGCCATTATCATATATCATCATAATATCATATAATTAATATAATATGGAGCGGGTAGCGGGAATCGAACCCGCATCGTTAGCTTGGAAGGCTAGGGGTTATAGTCGACGCCAATTCATAATTGTTAATTTGAACGTCTCTAATTCAAAACCGAACATGAAACTTTGGTTTCATTCGGCTCCTTTATGGAAGATAGATTTCCAGATCTAAGTCGTAAACGCAATAAAAAAATGAGATCCATAACATCTATGTCAGCCTTTCTGCCTTAATAGACCCAAAGCAACTCGCTTTTTAGATGATCCTTCTAGAAGAGTGGAATTATAACAAATCCTTCTAGTTACTTCGTTCTTTATTTCTACTTGTTCGAATCTTGAGGAAAATAATTGTGTTTCCACCGAGCTGAAACAATATGTAGGTGGCTTTAGTAAACCAAAGTCATCGTTTCATTTTCATAGCTATTTTGCTTCAATCCCCCCTCTAAAAAAAAATAGAAGATCTAGTTACGATTAGAAAAATAGTTTGCGTATCTCCCTCCATGGATTCTTTACTCATACTCATTCAATTGGAAGTCTTTATCCAACTCAAAAAATTATGCTTCGCGATTCCATAATCCAAATCCAATTAATTTATAATTGATCCTTGGCTTGGGTACAAATCCCGAGAATGTATATTCTTCCTCAAATCGTTTATTGAGAGGTAAAGGATTAAATCCTTCCTAAGAAATAAAGTTTTTAATCGGAATATGAATAAAACCGAAAGAACCCTTAACTATTTAAGCTGTTAATAGAACGAATCACACTTTTACCACTAAACTATACCCGCCACAATGTTATTATTGTATATGAATGGACCATTTGTCGAACAAGAGCATCATACATAATAAAGATAGTAGATAGTATCGGAACAAAATATTGAAATAATGAGTTCTGTCTTGGGTGAGTTATTTAGTGACAGGCGTGGCCTGAACCATTTAAGTTAGAACATAAAAAGGACTTATGCAAAAATCCATAGCTATATTTTTTATTTCCCCTTTTTCTATTTGAGTATTCCCGTTATCTAAATGCAATTCGAATTTAATTGCTTAACTTAAACTTAAAAACTGATAAAATTTATCTTTTGTATCTGTATAAAGATAGAATAAAGAAATCAAAGAATAAAAAAAAAGACTTTTTTTTTTATTTACTTCATGTGTAACATAGTAATTATCCTTTGTTCAATTGGGAGAGATGGCTGAGTGGACTAAAGCGTCGGATTGCTAATCCGTTGTACGAGTTATTCGTACCGAGGGTTCGAATCCCTCTCTTTCCGCCTCTTCTGATGACTTGAGATTTTCTTTCGAATTTGAAAGAAAATCTCGAGCACTTTTTATCATAATTAAATATCTCGAATAGATAAAATCATAAGAAAATGAAGAAATCAAGCAACAAAGAATCCCTTATTTTTTTATTCCTCACGTCCAGGATTACGTCCTGGATCATTAGATAGGAATCCGAAGATGAAGAGAGAAACAAAGAATATCACCACTGTGTAAACGAAGAGTTTGAGAGTAAGCATTACAAAATCTCCAAGATAAGATCGTTTTTGGTAAAAAGGGGAATAGATTATCCATTTTTATACCACATATTCCATTTTTACACCAAACAAAACAAGAAATAAAGTGGTTTCTATAAAAAAAAGGAATTTTCGTAAATTGTAATAAGACTCTTTCGGTATGAAAATGAGTTTTTATGTGCACAATTAGTTATTGTGGGGACCCTATTATAGGGTCCTTGTTCACTGGAAAAGGTCAGAATGAGGAAGTGAGGTGATCCAGATTCATCGTGCTTATTGAAGAATTTCCATGTTTAAATTGAGGTTCATAATGTAAGACTTATCTGATCTTATCAATTGATTGTTATAATATTAATATTTCTTTTTTTCATTGACTAAATCATGAATGTTTGTAAGACAGTATTAAAGATCTCATCGAAAACTTACAGCAGCTTGCCAAACAAAGGCTAAGAGAAAAAAGAATAAGGGTATGACTGGCATAACATCTACGATTGGATTGAAAAAAGCATAAGCCTCGGGCAATTTGGCAAAGAAAAAATTACTCGAATGAAGTATAGAATTAAGATAGATACAGATTAAACTAAAGATATTAAGCATAACAAATGTTTCATTCTTGGAGATAATTGTATTTTGATTGAGTTATTGATATAAGGTAAAAATTAAGAAAGTCAAAATAGACCCCCAAATACTTCTTCTTTAACTAACCCAATCAAAAAGCCTTCAATTCTCAAACGAAAATAGAAGGAATCATACTTTCATACAATATCTTAATTGAATTATATGTAATGATCAATAAATTCAGTTTAATTTTACAACTACACGTGTCAAATCTTAGCAATAATCTAACATATTCCATAGATTAGATATTGGGGGAATTGACGAATGACCAACACCTATATTAGTATTTATTAGTATTGAATAGAAATCTAAATGGGGCGTGGCCAAGTGGTAAGGCAACGGGTTTTGGTCCCGCGACTCGGAGGTTCGAATCCTTCCGTCCCAGAGCCGTCCAATTCTACCAGAATAAAGATTGCTTTGTTCTATTAAAATTAAAAGAAAAATCTTCTGTTTAAGTAAGATTAAGAGTGTAATGTTTAGTTTATTTAATAGTTCCTTTTCCGATTTCTAATGATTCAGAAAAGAATCGTATGTTTTACTTTCTTTTTCACAAATCGAATCGAGCACTGATAATATACAGAATCTATTTGTGATACAGGTAGGATAGGAATATGGATCAATATATAATAAAAAAAAATATGCACCTGCTTATCTTTTCACTTATACAAGATTGTCCAGCATACCTTAGCCCCCCTTTTTTTATGATTCACTAGCCCCATAAAATTTGTCAGTAGATAGGAGTTAAGCTACAATGGCGGTCGAAATTTTAATATGTAACAGATGCATTTTTTTATCTAAATTTTGGATTTCACATCTGGTTCTAATTAAAAATTGTAAATCAATGTAACGATTGGATCGGGGGGGAGGGTAATTTAGACATTCCATTCACTTCACTTTGATAAATAATTACAATTACTTTTATAAAAAAAAAATGGAATTTTAGTAAAGATTACTTAGCCTGAAGTAAAACAAAGTAGAAACAATGTCCATATTGCACCGCGGTTACTCTATTTCATTGACAACGACATTTCTGTTTTGGTGAAGAAGATCTGTTATTCCTTAAATCTCTGCGATTACCTCCATTGAATTGACAATTGTTTGAGAAATTTTGATGGATATGACAAGATCATATTATTCCAATATTTTTTTTTTTTTATCAATCAGATCGGGTCAAATAAAAGAATAACGACCTAAACTTTACACAAAACTTTTCTATTCATCCCCCCAAAAAAGAAATACATACAAAATAACAAAATATATAAATATATAAATAATAAGAGGTTAATAAAAATTAACCCTTGTTGAGACTTCGACAGATAAATAACCATACATATAGAAAAAAAATAAAGTATTATTATATATCGATTGAGCCAATGATTATTCACGATTCCATATTGAATCAATTCCATACCGGTTCCAAACTAGAGGAATGTTATGGTAAAACTTCGTTTAAAACGATGTGGTAGAAAGCAACGTGCGACTTGAAGGACATGATCGGTTGTGGATTCTTACATCCACCACTTTTTTATATAGGAATTATGAGGTGCTCGTTGGCTCGACATAGTTTGTTCTGTTCTACTCTACTGGAACCTCCGCTTGGTTGGGTTTGGGGTTAAAGTAAAAAGTAAATAGTACATGATGGAGCTCGAGCGGAAAAAATCAATTTATTTCTCAGAGGTAAGGGTCTAGGGTTAATGCCAATCAATAAGTTGGAACAACTTCGTAAGCATATCTTCGATATAGAAATTGAAAAGATTAAATTCTAACATCTAACAAAAGGTCTTTTTGTATTTGAAACTTTTTTTGTTGGAATTGGGAAAACTATTTCGATCAAAAGTGTATCACATGGGAATCAATCGTTCGTATGACTCTTCGACAGTCAATAAATAACAAAGGGTATGTTGCTGCCATTTTGAAACGATTAAGGATCACCGAAGTAATGCCTAAACCCAATGATTCAAAACAAGGATAAACGATCCTGGAACAAGAAAATGCCATTTTCAATTGTCTCAACAACTTGAGCAGAATAAAAAAAATGGGTTAGAGATGGCTCAATAAATGAAATGCCAAGGACTCAGGATTTTCCTTTGAACTCTTGGAGAATTATTCAACTTGAGTTATAAGTACGAATGATTTTTTCGGATTTTTCGTTAAGGAATAATAAAAAAACTATTGAATTTATTATTTTTTTTTATGGACCTATTTATTTGCCTTGCCACTCTATACACTATGACATAAATGAAAATCATTCTTTCTCGAGCCGTACGAGGAGAAAGCCTCCTATACGTTTCTAAGGGGGGAATTGTTCATATATATATCTATCCCAATGAGCCATCTATCGAATCGTTGCAATTGATGTTCGATCCCGAAGAGAAGGAAGAGATCTTCAGAAAGTCGGTTTTTACGATCCAATAAAGAATCAAACTTATTCAAACGTTCCTGCTATTCTATATTTCCTTGAAAAAGGCGCTCAACCTACGGGAACCGTTCATGATATTTCAAAGAAGGCAGAGATTTTTAAAAAACTTCGTGTTAATTATAATTACACGAATTAAAATAAAAAATTTATATCCAATCCAATATTCCAATATGAAATAGAAAAACTTGAGTAAATATATGCATATGCACTAACAGAATAAATACATATACGATATGGGATTATCTTCAATTGGGTGGTTTTTGGTGAGACTCTGCTAAAAAAAAATGGGCCAAGCTTGCTTATTGTACCCTTAATAGTAAATAAACCCGAGATTTTCTTCTTCTTTATTTTTATTTAAATATTTAAATTGAATTTCTTTTTATTTATTTCTTTTTTACATCTACACTTTTTTGATTCTCTATGTAGGTTAGCTATGAAGTGCCAATCTAACACAAGTCCTTATTATTTTATTTCCATTTTTTTTTTCTTTTGTTTTTTCAATGTCCATATTGACAATAGTGTATTGAGCAAATATAATTGATCGTGGATAAATGGATCTATTTATCCCCGCCCCAATAAGTTGGTTAGTTCATGTAAGTGATGGGTTCCTTTGACATAGCACAAGAAGTCTCTTTTGAATAAACAAACAAAAAAAATGGAAAAATTGAATTAAAAGAAAAAAGGGGGGTCCGTTTATATATTTATCTGGGAATTGATTATTATATTATATAATATAATAAATATATATATTATATTTAGATCTGTTCATTATTTATGTTAATAATCAATTATAAAAAAAAAATGTTTTTGGGGTGGGACCAGTCTCTCTTGTTTTTTTATTCCGATCGTATCTACGCACCATAATTTTCTTTTTGGGTTGCTAACTCAACGGTAGAGTACTCGGCTTTTAAGTGCGGCTAGAATCTTTTACACATTTGGATGAAGCAACGGATTCGTCCATACCGTTGGTAGAGTTTGTAAGACCACGACTGATCCTGCGCGGGAACGAATGGAAAAAACAGCATGTCGTATCAATGAGTAACTCCAAGATAAGAGTACTTAATCCTTACGGGATCGGTACAAAATAATATTTGTTTTGATTCTTAGAACGGTACAAAAAAATCAATTCATGGTTGGATCAAGTGAATAAATGGATAGAGCTGAGAGGCTCAAATTAAGTTATAGGGAAATAAAAAAAGCAACGAGCTTCTGTTCTTAATTTGAATAATTACCCGATCTAATTATACGTTAAAAATATATTAGTCCCTGGTGCGGGAAAAGGTTATTTCATAACCTTAAAAAAAGGTGGAGAATCCGTTTATTTTATGAATCCTAATTATTAACAATATCCCTGAGTGGAGACGAATGTGTAGAAGAAACAGTATATTGAGAAACATAATTTATTCTAAAGTCAAAAGAGCGACCGGGTTGCAAAAATAAAGGATTTCTAACCATCTCGGTATCTTAATCTTATAACGAGCAAAAAACCAATTGGATGGAAAAAGAGAGAATCCCTTGATTAATCATCTCCGAGGTATCTATCTTACTATATACCTTGTTTTGACTGTATCGTACTATGTATCGTTTGATGGCCCGAGAAATCCCCTATCCTCTGCTTTGGTTCAAATCGAATTTCAAATTAAAATGAAGGAATTACAATTACAAGGATATTTAAAGATAGATAGATCTCGAGAACGAGACTTACTATATCCGCTTCTCTTTCAGGAATACCTTTATGCACTTGCTCACGATCCTGGATTAAATAAATTGATTCCTTATGAACCTATGGAAAGTTTAGGTTATGACAATAAATATAGTTCACTAATTGTTAAACGTTTAATTACTCGAATGTATCAACAAAAGTATTTGATTATTTTGGCTAATGATTCTAATCAAAATAAATTTGTTGGGCATAAGAAAAATTTTGATTATCAAATGATATCAGAGGGGTTTGCAGTCATTGTGGAAATTCCACTCTCACTGCGATTAGTATCTTCTCTAGAAAGTAAAGAAATAGCCAAATCCATTAATTTACAATCAATTCATTCCATATTTCCTTTTTTAGAGGATAAATTATCCCATTTAAATCATGTATTAGATATACTAATACCCCATCCTATCCATCTGGAACTATTGGTTCAAACCCTTCGCTGTTGGATACAAGATGCCTCCCTTTTGCACTTATTGAGATTCTTTCTCTACGAGTATCATAATTGGAATAGTCTTATTACTCAAAAAACGAAAATTCATTTTTCATTTTCAAAAGAGAATCAAAGATTATTCCTGTTCCTATATAATTTTCATGTATATGAATCGGAATCCATATTTGTGTTTCTCCGTAAACAATCTTCTTATTTACGATCAACATCTTATAGAGCTTTTCTTGATCGAACACATTTTTATGGAAAAATAGAACATTTTCTGGCGGTTTTTCATAATGATTTTCATATTACCCTGTGGTTGTTCAAGGATCCTTTCGTGCATTATTTCAGATATCAAGGAAAATCAATTCTATCTTCAAAAGGAACTCCTCTTCTGATGAAAAAGTGGAAATATTACCTTGTAAATTTATGGGA